CGAAATGAATTTTTTGTAATTGTTATAAAAATATATAAAATTTTTTATTATCTTATCTATTCAATAATTTTTTTATACCCACTTTTTGATATTTTGGCGGATCATAATAAGGTTTTTCATTCACAGAAAAAAATAGTTAGATAGTTAGAATGGGAAAACAAAAACAAGGCGATCCGGATTGTGGCTATTCAAGAATTTTAATGTTTGAATCAAGGGTTCATACTGGAATACTTGTCTGATCTTATCAAGTATTAGAATCGTTTTTCTCAAAAAAATCATTTCTTTTTCTAGTACAAGATGAAAGATCTTATCGAAAACTTACAGCAGCTTGCCAAACAAAGGCTAAGAGAAAAAAGAGTAGAGGTATGACTGGCATAAAATCTACGATTGGACTCAAAAAAGCGTAGGCCTCAGGTAATTTGGCTAAGAAAAAACTACTCGAATAAAGGGCAGAATTAAGACAGATCAAACTAAAGATATTTAGCATAACAGAAATTTTGTTTTTTAGATAATTGCATTTTGATTGAGTTATTGATAGAAGTGAAAAATAAAAAAAGATAGACCAAAAATCCTTCTTTTTTTTTTCTGAACTTACTTACTCAACCAAAAAACCTTCCATTCTCAAATCTCAAAGGAGAATAGAAGAAATTCTACTTTCATCCAATATCTTAATGGAATTATATGTAATGATCAATAAATTAAGTTGAATTCGATATCTTCGTGTGTCAAAATACTAACAACAGAATCTAATTGATTCTTTAGATATTTTGGCTGGAATTGACGAACAATCGATAACAATATTAGTGTTTATTAGTGTCGAATAGAAATAAAAATGGGGCGTGGCCAAGTGGTAAGGCATCGGGTTTTGGTCCCGCTATTCGGAGGTTCGAATCCTTCCGTCCCAGTGCATATGTATTACTAGTAAATATTTTATTAAATAGTCAATATTTACTAGTAAATAATGTAGATTGCTTCTAAAGTGTAATATTGGATAGAATTTGATTCTTTCGGTCTAACCAAAAGAAATCTTATGACACGTAGATACAACTAAATCTGTTGGAGATTTAGGCAAGATAGGGTTATAGATTACATATTTGAATTAAAAATAAAAAAAAAATAGAATTCAATATTAAAATAATATAATAATATAGAATAAATAAATAATTATTTAATTAATAAATTAATATATAAAATTATAATAATAATAAATATTTCAAATTTAAATAAAAAAAAAAAAAACTAATAATAACTTAAGATAGATTCGATATCTATGTACCGACTGTCTTGACTGAACCAATGACTATTCATGATTCCATAATTTAATCAACCGCATAGCGGTTCCAAATTCGAGGAATGTTATGGTAAAACTTCGTTTGAAACGATGTGGTAAAAAGCAACGTGCGACTTGAAGGACATAATCCGTTGTGGATTTTTATATCCATCATTCTATAATAAAGGATGCTCTTGACTCGACATCCTTTGTTCCACTCGAACCCAACATTTATTGTTGGGGTGTAATGGAAATAGTACATGATGGAGCTCGAGTAGAAAGTATTGATTCATTTCTCAAGGGAGAAGGGTCTAGGGTTAGTGTCAATCAATAAGTTGGAACAACTTCGTAAGTATATCTTTGACAGAGAAATCGAAAGGATCCAAATCAATCAAGTTTCAAATCCCAAAGGAAATTTTGTTGGAATTGATAAAAAACCTTTTCGATAAAAAAAAAATTATATATCGTGTGGGAATTCGCCACCCGTATGATTCTATTCTTTGATAGAAAGAAATATTGATAGAAAGAAATAACAAAAAAGGTATGTTGCTGCCGTTTTTGTTTTTGAAAGGATTAAAAATCAACGAAGTAATGTCTAAACCCAATGATTCAAAACAAAGATAAAGGATTTCGGAACAAGGAAACACCCTTTGTATTTTAATTGTCACACCAATTGGATTTGGGTCCGAATGCAGAATTCAAATCGATTCGAAATGAGACATATTCAATTTTAAATCAAAGGGTATTTGAGACTGCTCAATAAACGAAACGCAAAAGGATTTTCTTTTGGAATATTTAAGAGTTATTCAACTTGAGTTATGAGTATACAAATGATTTTTTTTTATAGGAAAGAAGAAAAGGACTTAATTCTTAGTCTAAGTCATTTGATGATTTTAGGGACTTATTAAAATTGCCGTTATAATTTCTATATACATAACTTTGAATCATTTTTCTCGAGCCGTACGAGGAGAAAACTTCCTATACGTTTCTAGGGGGGGTTCTTATTGATCTAATCTATCCCAATGAGCCGTCTATCGAATCGTTGCAATTGATGTTCGGTCCCGAAGAGAGGGAAGAGATCTGCGGAAAGTGGGTTTTTATGATCCAATAAAGAATCAAACTTATTTAAATGTTCCTGCTATTCTATATTTTCTTGAAAAAGGAGCTCAACCTACAGAAACCGTTTATGATATTTTAAGGAGGGCGGGAGTTTTGAAAGAATTTCGACTT